TATAAAAGTTCTGATATTTTTTTTTTTTGAAAAATTCAAAACTTAGACTAGTAATCTTTGACGAACAGGATAAAGAATCTTTTTTTCTTTCGACACAAGAAAGAGATGTGGAAAATTCCTTTTCTTGTGTCGAATACTAGGAAGATGAATAATCGTCCCTATAATTTTGTGTTCCACGCATTTATCCGTTCTATTCCCCGCTTACTTATGTCTAGTATCTAGTCGAATTTTATTCGATTAGAATAGAAAACACTATTAATGTATTTTATGACATTGAAATGTGATAATAGTAACATAATCATACCACCCCAATTTGGATTCAAAAAAAGTAAAAAGTCTTCTTCACAATCTACATACTATGACTAGGAATGCAGTACAAGTAATGAGTATAAAAAAGCAAAAGGCTTTTCATAATATCCATTTTTTATCATAAAGAGTCGTCAAAAATAATTTTGTTCTTTTTACGTTATGAGCTCAATGTCGATAAATCCGCGAGTCTAGAAATTCATTTCTGACAATTGAACCTTCTCGAACTGTTTCTTTTTAAGAACCAAAAAGATTTGTGCCAAAATAACAGATGCCAAGAAGAACAAAAGGCCTTGGACACGTAAGGGATCTTGAAGTACTATTTCTGCATCTCCCTGACCAAATCCGCCCACATTAGGATTACTCGTCAACGGTTGATCCAATTTGATAGATTCGCCTTCTGAAACAAGAAGTTCTGGCCCTGGAGGGATAATATCAACCACTTGACGTCCATCCGATGCATCCGCTATGGTTATTTCGTAACCCCCTTTTTCTTTTCGTATTATTTTACCTACTATACCTGCTGATGTAGCATTATAAACTGTATTGTTACTTTTGCTCCCGTCGGGATAAATCTGGCCCCTTCCCCTGTTTCCGCCTACATATATAGGATATTTTAAGAAGTGAACCTCCTTCGTAGTAGCGGGGTCCGGGGAAAGGATAGGAAAGGTTATTTCACTATATTTCTGACCAGGAACGGGGCCTATCACAAGAATATTTTTTTTATTGGGGCGATAGCTCTGAAAAGACAGATTGCCTATCTTTTCTTTTATCTCGGGGGAAATCCGATCAGCAGGAGCTAATTCAAAACCCTCTGGTAAAATAAGAACAGCCCCTACATTCAAAGCACCTTTTTTACCATTAGCAAGAACTTGTTTTAGTTGCATATCATAAGGGATTCGAACAACTGCTTCAAATACAGTATCTGGAAGTACCGTTTGTGGAACTTCAATATCCACGGGCTTATTAGCTAAATGGCAATTGGCACATACAATACGACCAGTCGCTTCTCGCGGATTTTCATAACCCTGCTGTGCAAAAATGGGATATGCACTTGAAATGGATGGCCGAGTTATGATATATATCATGAGCGATACGGAAATGGATCGAGTAATTTGTTCTTTTATCCAAGAAAAAGTCTTTCTAGTTTGCATGGTCCAACCATTGAGCCCAAAAATGTCTACAATAAATTTGGTAGGTCGCTAACCTAGTTCCCTATCCGTAATTCTGCTATTTACTGGAATAATTTTACTGGAATAAATAATATTAATATATAGAATAAATCTTTGGGATGGGTATAAAAATAAAGAGTAAGTATGATTTTACATGCTTTGCTTCTGTACAACTACAAAGTAAGAAACGTTAGAATTGAATTGGATTAATATCAGTAGATCCTTTTTTAATCATTCATTGAATGATAAATCACTACAAGTGACGGAGAAACACGATTTAAATAACGAAAAATCAAAAATTTAAATAGAGTATCTAGAATGACTGGAAAAGTAGAAACAAGACCAGATATAATTTGATCATTATGAGCAAATCCAAAATCTTTGTAGACAAAGCCAATCATTAGTTCCCAACCATGGGGCGAATGGAATCCGATACATAAATCTGTTAATAAAAGAATCGAAAAAGCCTTTATTGTGTCACTTAAGTTATATAGGAATTCCTGAGCCCAAGAGTTAAGAATAACAAGTTCTTTATTACCCAAAATTGAATAACCACTTAGAATAACGAAACAGATTATATTTGTCAAGAAGTGCAAAATCGTATGGATATGATCCTCATTGTGTATCTTGATTAATTGGAGCGTTTCTTTGTGGATTCCTATACGAAGGTTTTGTAGATGTGTCTCCGAGTATTCCTTGATCATTTCCTCCAAAAGAAAGATTTCCTCCAATTCTATGAATTTTTCGAGAATATTTTTTTCTTGAATATCATTCAAAAAAATTTCAGATTGCCTAGTATTCCACAAATAAGTAACCCAAGATTCCAGACTTTTATTAAATGAGAGAGAAATCCACCAGGGCAAAAATACTATAGATGCAAGATATAAAAGAGGGTTGAATGCTTTCTTTTTTGACATTTTTTCATTTCGTCTATGAATTTTTAATAAACCGACCTCATTAGTTGACTCTACGCCATCCAATATTTCTCTCATGCATGAGTTCTATTACAAAGTATCGAACTTATGAATCTATTAACTGTTTTGTTTTGTGGTTGTTACGTTACGTATACGTCTTCTTTGACTAGAATGAGCGTTATGAAGAAACTTCAGTTAAGTTATGGTATAGAAAAGGGGGATTCTTTAGTTTTTCCTTACTGCTGAGAAAGCATTCACTCTCTCAGCTCATTTATCAAAATACTTCAATCGGTACACGCAAGAAATAGGCCAATTCGGCAGCTTTTTGTTCGATTTCCCGTGGAGTAACATTCTCATCAGTACGAGTCAAGGGAATGGCCCCCTGGCCTCTGATATCCATATAAAGGACACGGCGAGCATAAATACCCTCTTTAACTTCTATTCTGACGGACTGAATATCCTTTATAAGGAATCGGAGGAAGATGCGACGATTTTTTCCAGGGAATCCCCAACGAAAAATACACACCATCCCTTCTTTTCTATCGAATCGATCATAACCACCCCCTACATTCCACGAAATTGTGCACCACAAATAGGAGCTAATAAAGAGACCCGCGATCCCATAGAAAGACATCACAATCCCTTGTGGAAAAAAAAGGATTTGCTGAGACGGAAATAAAGATATCAAGTTTCTCCCAAGATAACTGGAAGTTCCAACCAATAAGAATCCTAATGAACCTAAAAAAAGGATAACGGCCCAGCAGAAATTACTTGTTTTTCGCGACCCCGTTATAGGTTGTATCCATATATGTTCTGATCGACAACTCATACTTGATCTGGTTTCGTTTTATTGTAATTGAGAGAATACCCTAGACTTTAGTCTTTTTGTTTCCGAAGTAACTCTCATCAACTAGTACTAGTTTGATGTGAACCTTTAAGAGTAATTTATCAAATTGGTTAGATCTAAAAAAAAAAAATACCCTTCGTATGATCCCATCAATATACATATAGATGTACCGATTTTACAGTTCAGCCATCCGGCGATCCTGAGATTTTTTCAAATAGATAGAATAGAATTCCTTTACCCCCATATCATCTTTCTACAGGCCAAAGAGCCCCTTTTCGACGGAAGCGCCGCATGTTATACCCTCTTTTCTTACACTAAATAGGTATCTGCGTTATGATACAAGTCTTAGTTTTGAAAAAAAAAATGGATCAGAGTTGGGCCCATCAGATCTAAACAGTCTTATTTTTTTGAACATGAAGAAATAAAGAAGCCATTGCCATTGCCGGAAATACTAAGCCTACTAAAGGCACCAAAACAGAGGGAAAGTCTAAAGTTGTCATATAAAGGATACCTCAATTTACTATTTGTACCTGTTATTATTTATATTAATATTATAAAGATAAAGATTAGTATAAATCTAAGTATATATCTAAGTGAGTATAGAAGGTACAAAAGCATATCTATAGTTTCTATAATTCTAAATTCTATATTTGGATTATATATACATACGTAAGACGTAGAACAAAAATTTTTTATTTTCCTAGAATTTAACGAAAATAAGAATTCACTATTTTTCTTGTTGATAGAGGCCTCTTAACTGAATTAGTAATCAAGAATATAGATAAAAAGGAGTTATCCACAACTTTTGATTTCTTTTTACAATTTAGATCTTATGTCAACAAAGAAACCCCATTCATATTCGTTTTACTTGGATTCTGATAAACTAACTACTTGTTTGCTACAAATAAAAAAGGAACTTAATGCTCTATTGAATTTTCATTCAAAGGAAAGAAAGCGTGGAGCTGAAATAACTCACTCAGAACGCTTTTTAAAGGATTACGTGGTACGATTAGATCGAATAAGCCCTTCTGGAATAAATATTCAGCCGCCTGTGAACCTTCAGGTACTGTTTTATTCAATGTTTGTTCAATTACTCTTTTACCCGCAAATGCAATATAGGCATTGGGTTCGGCAATAATGATATCTCCCAACATACCAAAACTCGCAGTTACCCCCCCTGTAGTAGGAGATGTAAGAATTGGTACATAGAATAACTTTTTATTTGATTGATAATCATATAAAGCAGAAGATATTTTAGCCATTTGCATTAAACTCAAACTTCCCTCTTGCATACGCGCCCCCCCGGAAGCACATACTATAATAAGAGGGAGAAATTTGTTAGTAGCGTACTCAATCAAACGGGTTATTTTCTCCCCAACCACGGATCCCATACTACCCCCCATAAACTGAAAATCCATAACCCCAAGTGCTATGGGAATACCGTTTAATTGGCCTATACCTGTTTGAACGGCTTCAGTTAATCCTGTCTTTCGTTGATAAGAATCGATACGATCTTTATAAGGCTCCTCTTCCGAATGAAATTCAATGGGATCCAAAGAAACCATGTCTTCATCCATAGCATCCCAAGTATCCGGATCGATCGAAAGTTCGATTCTATCGGAACTACTCATTTTCAAATGATATCCACATTGTTCACAAAGATTCATTTTTGATTTTAAAATTTTCTTATAATTTAATCCATAACAATTTTCACATTGAACCCACAAATGTCTGTATTTTTGAGTTACATCCAGATCATTG